ATCTCGATGTAACTCAAAAATACAGGCATTTGTGGGTTCAATGCGAAAATTGTTATGGATTAAATTATAAGAAATTTTTGAAATCAAAAACAAATATTTGTGAACAATGTGGATATCATTTGAAAATGAGTAGTTCAGATAGAATCGAACTTTCGATCGATCCCGGTACTTGGCATCCTATGGATGAAGACATGGTCTCTCTGGATCCCATTGGATTTCATTCGGAGGAGGAGCCTTATAAAGATCGTATTGATTCTTATCAAAGAAAGACAGGATTAACTGAGGCTGTTCAAACAGGCATAGGTCAACTAAATGGTATTCCCGTAGCAATTGGGGTTATGGATTTTCAGTTTATGGGGGGTAGTATGGGATCCGTAGTCGGGGAGAAAATCACCCGTTTGATTGAGTACGCTACCAATAAATTTCTACCTCTTATTATAGTGTGTGCTTCTGGGGGGGCACGCATGCAAGAAGGAAGTTTGAGCTTGATGCAAATGGCTAAAATATCGTCTGCTTTATATGATTATCAATCAAATAAAAAGTTATTTTATGTATCAATCCTTACATCTCCTACTACTGGTGGGGTAACAGCTAGTTTTGGTATGTTGGGAGATATCATTATTGCTGAACCCAATTCCTATATTGCATTTGCGGGTAAAAGAGTAATTGAACAAACATTGAATAAAACAGTACCTGAAGGTTCACAAGCGGCTGAATATTTATTCCAGAAGGGCTTATTTGACCTAATTGTACCACGTAATCCTTTAAAAAGCGTTCTGAGTGAGTTATTTAAGCTCCACGCTTTCTTTCCTTTGAATTCAAATTCAATCAAGTAGAGCACACAAAATTCAATTAGTTGATTTGTAGCAAACAAGTAGTTAGTTTATCAGAATCAAAGTAAATAAGAATGGAGTTTTCTTTGATGACCTAAGATCTAATTGTAGAAAGAATAAAAAGTTGCGGATAACTCTTTTTTTGACCTAGAATCCCGATTACTAATTAAGAAGTCTCTATCAACAAGATAAAAAAGTGAATTCTTCCTTTCGTGAAATTAGGCAAATAAAATGAATTTCGTCTTATGTCTTATGTATATAATCAAATAGAGAAAAGATAGATATATAGTTTTTTATCTTTCTCTATCTCCCGAAAATCCCATTTTCACTAAAAATTCCTGTTGGGTCGCATTCTAACGAATCTTTCGATAATCTGTAAGAAACTCTTTCTTTATTAAAAATTCGAAGACAAGAACAAAAGAAAAAGAAATGAAGAAAAATAATAAAGTGAATTATCATACATATCTTTCATGTAGAAAGATGAATAAGTCCATTTATTTAGTTCTACATTCCTTGGACTTATTCTATATACTCACTTAGATATATAGATACTTATTTCTATACTAAGAATTTGAAATTTAATTAATTAATAATAATTACAATTATTAATTATAATTATTATAAGATAGTTATTTTTTATAAAAAATAAATAATAGCAGGTACAAATAGTAAATCGAGGTACCCATTTTATGACAACTTTCAATTTCCCCTCTATTTTTGTGCCTTTAGTAGGCCTAGTATTTCCGGCAATTGCAATGGCTTCTTTATCTCTTCATGTTCAAAAAAACAAGATTGTTTAGATCTGATGGGACCCAATCTCATCCGTTTTTTTTTTCAAAACTTAGACTTGTAGCATAACACAGATATCTATTTCGAAAAATATGGTCTAACGTGTAATTTCCGCCGAACATAAAGGAAAAAGCTCTTATGCCTGCAGAAAAGGATCTATGGGTAAATGAATTCTAGCTAGTTTCAAATAGATCAGGATCGCTGGATGGCTAAAATGTAAAATCGGTGGATCTATAGGTATATCAATATGTATAGTGGGCTCATATGAAGGGTATGTTATTATTTTAGATCTAACCAATTTGATGAATTACTCCTAAAGGTTCACATCAAACTAGTGCTAGTTCACATCAAACTAGTGCTAGTTGATGAGAGTTACTTCGGAAACAAAAAAAAGTAAAGTCAAATTCATTTGGGGTATTCTCTCAATTCCAATAAAATGCAATCAGATCAAGTATGAGTTGGCGATCAGAAAATATATGGATAGAACTTATAACGGGGTCTCGAAAACTAAGTAATTTCTGCTGGGCCCTTATCCTTTTTTTAGGTTCATTAGGATTCTTATTGGTTGGAACTTCCAGTTATCTTGGTAGAAATTTGATATCTTTTTTTCCGTCTCAGCAAATCATTTTTTTTCCACAAGGGATCGTGATGTCTTTCTACGGGATCGCGGGTCTCTTTATTAGTTCCTATTTGTGGTGCACAATTTCCTGGAATGTAGGTAGTGGTTATGATCGATTCGATAGAAAGGAAGGGATAGTGTGTATTTTTCGTTGGGGATTTCCTGGAAAAAATCGTCGCATATTCCTCCGATTCCTTATAAAAGATATTCAGTCCGTTAGAATAGAAGTTAAAGAGGGTATTTATGCTCGTCGTGTCCT